AGATTTAATTTTAGTCTTATATAATAATTTTAAATTATTAATTATATATAATTTTAAAAATTTAAAAAAAATTACTTTAATATATAAAATTATTAATTAATAAAATTTTAATTAAAAATTATTTTAAATATAAATAAAAATTGTGCCAGCAATTGCGGTTAAACAATTTATATAAATTATTAATAAATTAATTATAATTAATTTAAAAAATTAAAAATTTATAAATTTTAATTATTGATTAAATAAAAAATTAATTTAAATAAATTTTTTTTAAATTAAATAATTTAAAAAATTTTATAAATAACTAGGATTAGATACCCTATTATTAAAACTAAAAAAAATAATTTAAATATTAAATATTAATTTATTAAATTTAAAAAAATTGACGGTATTTTTTTTTAGATGAACTTGAAATTTAATTTGATAATACACATTCTAAAAAACTAATTTTATATTTTTATATATTACTGTTTAAATTTAATTTTTTAATTAAAATTTTAATTTAAAATATTTTAAATAATTCAAGTCAAAATATAAATTAAAATTAGAATAATTTGAGTTACTTTTAAATATAATTATATATATATATATCTTAAAAATAATTAAAAAAATTATATATTAGAATTTAATAATAAATATTTTTATTTAAAAATATTAAAATAAAAATTAAATATGTACATATTGCCCGTCATTTTTATATAATATATTATAAATATTTTATAAAACAAGTCGTAACAAAGTAATTTAACTGGAAAGATAAATTAGAATTTAAATTTTAGTTTAATTAAAATTTAATAATTACAATATTAAGATATAAAATTTATAAATTTAAATAAAAATAATTTTATTTATTTTTTTTTAAAATTATATTTTAATTTAATAAATTAAAATTTTATGTTAATAAAAATTTTAATTAATTTTTAAATTTATTAAAATTTAATTTTTTATATTATTATAATAAAAGAATAATTTATTTTTTTTTCCTTTTGTATCAGGATTAATTAAAAATTAATATATAATTATATTTTTCTCGAATTTAAAAAATTTAAATTTTTATTTTTATTAATATAAAATTATTAAATAAAATATAAATTTAGAAACTAAATATTAAACAATTTTAAATATATCTAGTTATTTAAAAAATAAATTTAATTTATTTTTAATTTTTTATTAATTTTAATTTAAAATTAATATTAAATTTAAAAAAATAATTTTAGGGATAAACTTTAATTTAATATTATAAATTAATTTAAATAAATTTTATAATTTAAAAATAAAATTATTTATAATTAAAAAATATTTAATAATTTTATAAAATATAAATAAAAATTTAAATAAAATTTTAATTAATTATTAAATTATAAAATTTAATAAAAATATTTTAAAAATAATAATTAAATTAGTAATATTAAATTTATTAAATTTTATAATTTTAAAATTAAAAATTAAATTTAATAAACTTGGCAAACTTATATTCACCTGTTTATCAAAAACATGTCTTAATGAAAATAATTTTAAGTCTAATCTGCTCAATGAATAATTTTAAATAGCTGCAGTATAAATAACTGTACAAAGGTAGCATAATAATTTGTTTTTTAATTAAAAACTAGAATGAATGATTAAATGAAATATAGACTATATCAAACTTAAAAAATAAATTTATTATTTAAATAAAAAAATTTAAATAACTTTTAAAGACGAGAAGACCCTAAAGAATTTAAATAATAATTTAAAATAATAATTTATAAATTATTATATTAATTGGGGAAATTTTAAAATTTAAAAAATTTTTAATTAAATAAACATATATTTTTGAATATATAAAATTTTTTAAAAAATTAAATTAAATTACCTTAGGGATAACAGCATAATTTTTTTAAAAAGTTCAAATTTATAAAAAAGTTTATGACCTCGATGTTGAATTAAGATTAAATTTAATAGAAAAATATTAAAAATTTAAGTCTGTTCGACTTTTAAAATCTTACATGATTTGAGTTAAGATCGGTGTAAGCCAGATCGGATTCTATCTTAAAAAAAATTAAATATTTTTGTACGAAAGGAATTTTTATTTAAAATAATTTTTTTAAATTAATTATTTAATAAATTATTACTTTAGCAAAAAATGCATTAAATTTAGATTTTAATAATGAATTTATTTTTATTAAATTCAAGTAATTAATTAAAAATAAATTTTAAATTAATTAATTTGACAAATTTCAATTTATTTATTTAATTCAATAACTATATTAATTATAGTAATAATTATAAATTTAATTTCAGTTGCATTTTTAACTTTATTTGAACGAAAAATTATAGGTTTATTTCATTATCGAAAAGGACCAAATAAGAATTCATTAATAGGAATTTTTCAACCTTTTAATGATGCAATTAAATTAATAAATAAAGAATATTTTTTTCCAATTAAATCTTCATTTTATTTATATATTATTTCCCCAAGAATTATATTTATTTTAATTATAATAATTTGAATAATTTATCCTTTTTATACAAATTTATTAATATTTGATTATAGATTATTATATTTTTTATGTTTAATAAGAATAGGAGTCTATAGTTTAATTTTAGCTGGTTGATCATCAAATTCATCATTTTCAATAATTGGATCTATTCGTTCAATTGCTCAATCAATTTCTTATGAAGTAGTATTTTCTTTAGTTATTTTAATTATATTAAATAATATTAATACATTAAATTTATTTTATTTAATAAATTTTAATAAATTTTTTAATTTTTCAATAATTTATTTTCCTTTAATAATAATCATAATTATTTCAATATTAGCAGAAATTAATCGAACTCCTTTTGATTTATCTGAAGGAGAATCTGAGTTAGTTTCTGGATTTAATATTGAATATTCTAGAAGAAAATTTATTTTAATTTTTTTATCAGAATATTCAAGAATTATTTTTATAATAATATTATTTTGCTTTATATTTTTATTAAATCTAAATTTAATATTTTATAATAAAATTATTTTAATAATTTTTTTTATTACTTGAATTCGAATAACTTTTCCTCGAATACGATATGATTATTTAATAAAATTTTGTTGAATATATTTACTTCCTTTAACTTTATTATTATATATAAATTATTTTATTAATATAAAATTTTTTTTTGATCAAATTTTTATTAGATAATAAAATTATTTTAAATTCTATCTTATATTTTCAAAATATAAACTATTAACAAGCTCATTATCTTTTTAATTATTTATATTTAATATATATATATATACATACTATAAATAATTTAATTCAAAAAAATAATTTATTTTATATCATTAACTTCCAAAATTAATATTTTTTTTAAACTATATTTTGAATGACCATAAATTTTTTTTTAATGAACTTCAATATTGTTGATTTAATTTTACTAATTTTAATTTTTATACCTTCAAACTTATATAAATTTCATCCTTTAATATTTAGAATTATATTAATTATTTTTACAATTATTATTAGAATTAAAATAAATTATTTAATAACAAATTTTATTTATTCTTATATTCTATTTTTATTTATAATTGGAGGAGTAATAATTTTAATTATATATTTTACTAGAATTTCAAGAAATGAATTAATTGAATTCAATAAAAAATTTTTAAAATATTTTTTTTTAAAATTATTTTTTTTAATATTTTTATTTATATTTTTAATAATTTTAATATATAAAAATTTCTTAATTAATTTTTTTAATAACTTTGATATAATAAATTTTAATAAAATTTTTTTAGATAATTTAAATTATTTTATTTTAAAAAATTTATATATATATATAAATTTAGATTTAACAATTTTTTTTTTAATATATTTATTCTTAATAATAATATTTTCAACAATTATTTGTATAAAATTTAAAATTCCTATACGTCAATTATTAAATTAATTATATTAATTAAAATTTTATGAATAAATCTTTAATAAAAAAAAATTTAATCTTAATTATTTTAAATAACATAATTATTAAATTACCAACACCAATTAATATTACAATTTTATGAAATTTTGGTTCATTATTAGGATTATGTTTAATAATTCAAATTTTAACTGGTTTATTTTTATCTATACATTATTGTTCAAATGTAAATTATTCATTTTTTAGAATTATTCATATTATAAAAGATGTAAATTATGGATGATTAATTCGTTTAATACATATAAATGGAGCATCATTTTTTTTTATATGTATTTATATACATATTGGTCGTGGATTATACTATGGTTCTTATAAATTAATTAAAGTTTGAATTATTGGAATTTTAATTTTACTTTTACTAATAATAACAGCATTTATAGGATATGTCTTACCTTGAGGTCAAATATCATTTTGAGGAGCTACAGTTATTACAAATTTATTATCTGCTATTCCTTATTTGGGAATTATATTAGTTGAATGATTATGAGGAGGATTTTCAGTTGATAATGCTACTTTAAATCGATTTTATAGTTTACATTTTTTAATACCTTTTATTTTATTAATAATAGTTATTATTCATTTATTATTACTTCATGAAAAGGGTTCAAATAATCCATTAGGTTTAAATAGAAATTATTATAAAATTATTTTTCATAATTATTTTACTTTAAAAGATATTATTGGATTTTTAATATTATTTTTTATTTTAATAATTTTATTATTTCAAAATTCTTATTTATTAAGAGATCCAGAAAATTTTATTGAAGCTAATCCAATAATAACACCCATTCATATTCAACCAGAATGATATTTTTTATTTGCATATACAATCTTACGTTCAATTCCTAATAAATTAAATGGAGTTATTGCTTTATTAATGTCAATTTTAATTTTATTAATTTTACCTTTAATAAATTTAAATAATTTTCAATCAAATCAATTTTATTTTTTAAATCAAATTTATTTTTGATTTTTTTCAATAAATATTATTATATTAACATGATTAGGAGCTCAACCTGTAGAATATCCATTTATTAATATAAGACAAATTTTTACAATATATTATTTTTCTTTTTATTTCTTAAATAACTTAATTATAAAATTTTGAGATAAATTAATAAATTAAAATTAAAATATTAATAATTTTTATTTATATAATTTAAAAAAAATCTTATATTTTCATTATAAAAATAATAAATAAATTTATTTATAAATAATTTTAATTAATTGGAAATTTTAAATTCAATAAAATTATTAACAATAATTTACCTCTATATTTTGGTTTCAACTAATTAAAAATTTAAATTTTATATAAATCAATTTAAAATTCCTTCATTTTTTTCAAATTCCAATCCTAAATATAAAATTAATAAAACTATTAATCTTGAATATAACCAATTTATATAATGTAAAATTTTTAATGAATTTAATATAGGAATTAATAAAATAATTTCAATATCAAAAATTAAGAATAAAATTCTAATTAAATAAAAATTAATTGAAAAAGGTAAACGTGATGATTCAAAAGGTTCAAATCCACATTCAAATGGTGAATTTTTTTCTAAATAATTTAAATTTTTTGAAATTATTCAATTCAAAAAAATTAAAATTATTATAATTAAATTAAAAATTAAAATTATAAATATTAAAATATAAATTATTTATATTAAATTAATAAATTAAACTTTTTAATTGGAAATTAAATATACTATTTATATTATATAAATAAAAACTATATTAATAAATTAATCAATAAATAAATAAATATAAAAATAATCAAACTAAATCTACAAAATGTCAATATCATGATGAAGCTTCAAATCCAAAAAAATGATATAATGATATATGCTTCTTTATTAAACGAATTAATATTACTAAATTAAAAATTGTTCCTACAATAACATGAAAACCATGAAATCCAGTTAATATAAAAAAAATTGATCCATAAACTGAATCATTAATTGAAAAAAATGATTCATTATATTCAATATACTGAAAATAAGAAAAAATTAATCCTAATAAAATAGTTATTAGTAATCTAAAAAATGATTTTTTAAAATTAGATTCTATAATTCTATAATGACAAAATGTAATTATAACTCCAGAAGATAATAAAATTAAAGTATTTAATAAAGGAATATTATATGGATTAAATACAATTAAATTTATTGGATATCAAATTATTCCAATATCAATTCTTGGAGATAAATATATATGAAAATAACATCAAAAAAATGAAATAAAAAATATAACTTCTGATAAAATAAATAAAATTATACCATTTTGTAAACTTCTAATTACAAAAGATGTATGAAAACCTTGAATGGTTCTTTCACGAATAATATCTCGTCATCATTGATATATATTTATTAATAATAATATTAAACTTATAAATAATATAATTAAATTTAAATTATTAAAAAATATTAATAAACTTCTTATTATAATTATTAAACTTAATGATATTATTAATGGTCAAGGTCTTAATGTTACTAAATGATATGGATGATTAAATTTTATCATTATTAATAAAAAATATAATTAAGAGTTTAAACTTTAAACTTAAATTTCAATTCGAAATTAAATACAATTAATTGTTTCATAATTTTATATTATCTAAAAATTATGAAATTATCTTAATATTTTCAATATTAAACTTTTATTAAGCTATCTAAATAATTAATTTATTAAATTTAATATTTTAGTATAATCATTACCTAATTTTCGAACTATAAATACTAAAATTGTTAATCCTATAATACTTTCACAAACTGAAATTGTTCAAAAAAATGATATAAAATAAATATTTAATTTTAAAAAATTTATATAAAAATATAAAAATATTGATAAATTTAAAATTATAAATTCTAAACTAATTATTGCTATTAATAAATGTTTATAAAAAGAAGAATATATTAATGTTGAAATTAAAAATAAAATAATTGACAAATTTAAATTCCAATTTATAATTAGTTATATAGTTTATAAAAAAATATTAATTTTGTAAATTAAAGAAAATAATTTATTTATAACTATTATTATATTATATTAAATTTATAATATTAATTTAATATAATTAAAATATTATATATATATATATATTATCATTTAAATGCAAATTAAATATTTTATTATAAACTATTAATCAATATTTAAAATAAAAATGGATTTTAACCATAAAATAAATAAATTAGAAATTTTTTATTGTTCAGACTTATTTTAATTTAAAATAAAAATATTAATAATATAAATAAATATACAATAAAAATTATAAAATTAAAAATCCTAAATTTTATATTTAATAAAAATAAATTATTTAAATTCAAAATAAATAAAAACTTATTTAATAAAAAATATTCATTTCACCCAAAATCTTGAATTATTAATATATTAAAAATTAATTTTATATAATTAATTTTATTTTTTTTAAAATTTAAAGGTAAAAAAAATATTATATTATTAAACTTATAAATAAAAATTAAAAAATTATTTTTTAAATAAAAAACTTTTATTAAAATTAAACCAATTAAAATTCCTATAAATATAAAAAAAAAAATTATTAATTTAATAAATTTAGATAAATAAATATAATTTAAACAATTAAATATTAATCAATTTATTATTGAACCAAAAAAAACTGTTATAAAAATTAAAATTAAAATTGAATAATCTATTAAATTAAATTTAATTTTTAAAAAATTAAAATTTTTTAAAACTTTTAAATTTAAATAATAAATTAAACGTAAAGAATAACTAACTGTTAAACCTATTGATAAATATATAATAAAAAATATAAAATAATTATTATATTTTATATTAAATATTTCAATAATAAAATCTTTAGAATAAAAACCAGTTAAAAATGGTATACCTATTAAAGTTAATGAAGATAAAAAAAATACTATATTTACAAATATTAAATAATTATTATTTAAAGAAATTATTCGAATATCTTGATTATTAAAAAAATTATGAATTACAATACCTGAACACAAAAATAATAATGATTTAAATATAGCATGTATAATTAAATGAAAAAAAGAAATTATTGGTAATTTAAATCTTAAAATAAATATTATTAAACCTAATTGACTTAAAGTTGATAAAGCAATAATTTTTTTAAAATCAAATTCAAAATTTGCCGATATACCAGAAAAAAATATTGTTATCCTAGAAATAATTATTATAAATAATATAAAATTATTTGAAAATAAATAATTTAAACGAATTAATAAATAAATTCCAGCAGTTACTAAAGTTGAAGAATGAACTAATGAAGATACAGGTGTAGGTGCTGATATAGCTAATGGTAATCAAGTTGAAAAAGGAATTTGAGCCCTTTTAGTAATTGAAGCAATAAAAATAAAAAATATTAATATATAATTTAAATTATTTAAAAATATTAAATTTCAAGAATAATTTTTTATTAATAAAGAAATAGAAACTAAAATTAATAAATCTCCAATTCGATTTATTAAAATTGTAATTATTCCAGAATTATAACTTTTCTTATTTTGATAATAAATTACTAAACAATATGATGATAATCCTAATCCGTCTCATCCTAATAAAATTACAATTAAATTTATTCTAATAATTATAATAATTATTGAAAAAATAAAAATTATAATTAATATTATAAAACGATTAATATTAATATCATTATCTATATAATTTATACTATATAAAATAACCATAGAAGAAATTAAAAAAATTACTCTAATAAATAAAAAACTTATTCAATCAAAATAATAAATCAATTTAATTAAAAAAAAATCTTTTATATAAATTAATCACTCAAATAAATAATTTAATTTTTTAATTAAAAAAATCAAAGACACATTAAAATTAAATAATCTAAATATTAATAAATTAAAACTTAATAAAAAATAAATTATTTAAAAATTAATATTAAAAATTAATAAATATTTAAATAAAATTAAAATATTAAATTTAAATTTAAAATAATAAAATTTAAAGGAATTCAATGTAAAATAATAATAAAAAACTCTATACAATTAATTATTTTAAAATTAAATAAATTAAAATTTAATTTACCATGTTGAGAAAAAGAAAAAATTATAATTGAATAACAAGAACTAAAGAATGTTAAAATTAATAAATATAAAATTATATAATTAGATCATATAATTAAACTATTAAATATTATAATTTCTCTAATTAAATTTATTGATGGAGGAGCAGATATATTTATAATACAAATTAAAAATCATCATAAACTTAATGAAGGTAAAATATTAATTAAACCTTTATTAATATTTAAAGAACGTGAATAAGTACGTTCATAATTTAAATTAACTAAATAAAATAATCTTGATGAACATAACCCATGAGCAATTATTATAATATAACTTCCTAAATATCCTCAATAATTTAATGTTAATATTCTACTTATTAAAGAACTTATATGAACAATAGAAGAATAAGCAACAATAATTTTATAATCATTAATATTTAAACACATTATACTTGCATAAATTCCACCAATCAAACTCAAATTAATAATATAAAAATTAAAACTTATAAATAAATATTTTATAAAAATTATTAAACGAATTAAACCATAACTACCTAATTTTAATATTACACCAGCAAGAATTATTGATCCACTAATAGGAGCTTCAACATGAGCTTTAGGTAATCATAAATGAAAAAAATATATAGGTATTTTAATTAAAAATCCTAAAATTATAAAAATAAATGTTAAATAATTAATTAAATAATAATTTAAATTATTTAAAAAATTTATATTTAAAAATATAAATATTAAAGAAAAAAAATTTTTATAAATTAAAATAATTATTATTAATAAAGGCAAAGAACCAAATAAAGTATATAATAATAAATATATTGATGATTGTAAACGATCAATTTGCATACCTCATCCCATAATTAATAATAAAATAGGAATAATTCTTGATTCAAAAAAAATATAAAAAAATAATAAATTTATAGATAAAAAACATAACATTAACAAAAATATTAAATTATTTAAAATAAAAATAAAATATACATTATAATTATTCTTTAAAAAATTAAAATTTGCTAAATTAGATAAAATAATAATTCAAAAACTTAATAAAATTAAAAAATATCTAATATTATCATATATAAAAATATAAAAAATATTATTAAAATAAAAATTATTTAAATTTATTTTTATTAAAAATATAAATATAATAATTATTAAAATTAAATGATTTAAAAAAATATATTTTTTTTTTAACATAAAATTTAAAAAAAAAATTATTAATATTAATTTTAACATAAATACTAATTAGTTTCTTTTATATATAAAATTAATAAAATAATAAAAACATAAGATTGAATTAAAGAAACCAATATTTCTAAAAATAATAATATAAATTGAAATACAAAAATAAATAAATAAATTAATAAAAATTTAGAAATAAAATTTGATAATAAAGTTAACAATAAATGACCAGCAACTATATTAGCAACTAATCGAATAGATAAAGTTACAGGTCGAATAATATTCCTTAATAATTCAATAAAAACTATAAAAAATATTAATATAAAAGGAGTTCCTAAAGGTACTAAATGAATAAATATATGTAAAGAATTATTTAATCAACCAAAAATTATTAAACTTATTCAAATTCTTATAGAAATTCATATAGAAAAAACTAAATGACTAGATCTTGTAAAAATATAAGGAAATAAACCTATAAAATTATTAAAAACAAAAAATATAAAAAAAACTAATATATAAATTAAATTATTTAAATTAAATTTAAAATTTAAAATTAATTTAAATTCATTAAATAAAATATTAAATATATTATTAAATAAATAAATTAAACGACAATAAAATAATCAATAAATTTGTGGAATTAAAAATATCCCAATAAATGTAGAAAATCAATTTAATGAAAATATATAAGTTGATGGATCAAAAATAGAAAATAAATTTAATATCATTTATTTAAATAAAAATTATTTAAAATTATTTTCCTTAAAAATTTTTTTTTTAAAAAATAAATTTTAATTATAAAATAAAAATTAACTAAAAATATTATATAAACAAATATAAAAAAAAATATTAAAAATAATCAATCTATAGGAGATATTTGAGGAATTATATATATATATATATATATATATATTATATATAATATTAGAAATAAATATTAAATTATTATATTTTGAATTAAAAAATCAATTCTTATTTTTAAGATATCTAATATAAATAAAAATATTAATAATAATTAATAACTTTAAAATGACATTTTAATATTATAAAATTTAACTAATTTTTATAATTTAAAATATATTAAATATATTTTTGATTCCACAAATCAAGGTTTTTAAATTAAACTATTTAAATTAAATAAATAATTTAAAAATTTATTCTAATTCAATTTAAAAAATTTTTTAATTTTACAACTTCTAAAACAATAGGTATAAAACTATGATTTAACCCACAAATTTCTGAACATTGACCAAAAAATAAACCAGAACGATTAATTATTAAAAAAAATTGATTTATTCGACCAGGAATTCTATCAACTTTAACTCCTAAAGAAGGAATTGTTCACGAATGAATTACATCAACTGAACTAACTAATCCACGAATTATAAAACTTTTTGGTAAAATTAAACGATTATCAACATCTAATAAGCGAAAATTATAATTTAAATAATCTTTTAATATAAAAGAATCAAATTCAACTTTAAAAAAATCACTAAATTCATATCTTCAATATCATTGATGACCTAAAATCTTAACTGTCATAAATGGATTAATTATCTCTTCAAGTATATATAAAATATTTAATGAAGGTAAAGCTATAAAAATTAAAATAAATATAGGAATAATTGTTCAAATAATTTCAATTAATTGATTATGCAAAATATTTTTATTAATTAATTTATTAAAAAAAAATCAAAACATAATATAAAAAATAAAAATTAAAATTATTAATAAAATTATTAAAATAAAATCATGAAAATAAATTATTATTATTATAATTATAGAAAAAGAATCTTGAAAATTTATTAAAAATCATGTACAAATTTTTAAAAAAAATATTTAATATTTTATATATGAATCTTAAATTCATTGCACTAATCTGCCATTTTAAAAAATTTAATTCAATTTAATTGAAACCTTTAAAGTTTCATCATATCTATGATCTAAGGGAGGATAAAAATGAAATCATTCAATTGATGAATTAATGAATTTTACAAAAATTACAAATCGTTGTATAATAAATCTTTCTCAAATAATAAAAATAAATAAAAAAACACCAATTAAAGAAATTAAAGAACCAAATGAAGAAAATAAATTTCAATTTAAATATATATCAGGATAATCAGAATAACGACGTGGTATTCCTCTTAAACCTAAAAAATGTTGAGGAAAAAAAATTAAATTAACTCCAATAAATGTTAAATAAAAATGAATTTTTAAATAAAATTCATTTATTATTAAACCAAAAAATAAAGGAAATCAATAAATAAATCCCCCTAAAATAGAAAATACAGCACCCATAGATAAAACATAATGAAAATGAGCAACAACATAATATGTATCATGTAAAACAACATCAACAGAAGAATTTGATAATACAACACCCGTTAAACCACCAATAGTAAATAAAAAAATAAATCCTATTGTTCATATAATTATTAAATTATTAATTAATTTAACACCTCTAAATGTAGCTATTCAACTAAAAATTTTAATTCCTGTTGGAATAGCAATAATTATAGTAGCTGAAGTAAAATAAGCTCGAGTATCAACATCTATACCAATTGTAAATATATGATGAGCTCAAACAATAAATCCCAAAAATCCAATTGTTAATATAGCATAAATTATTCCTAACATACCAAAAGTTTCTTTTTTTCCTCTTTCATTAAAAATTATATGAGAAATAATTCCAAAACCAGGTAAAATTAAAATATAAACTTCTGGATGACCAAAAAATCAAAATAAATGTTGATAAAGAATTGGATCACCTCCACCTGATGGATCAAAAAATCTAGTATTTATATTACGATCAGTCAATAATATAGTAATTGCACCAGCTAAAACAGGTAAAGATAATAATAATAAAATTGCAGTAATAAATACAGATCAAGAAAATAAAGATATTTTATCTATATTAAATAAATTTGAACGTATATTAATAATTGTAGTAATAAAATTTACAGCACCTATAATTGAAGAAATACCAGCTAAATGTAAAGAAAAAATACCTAAATCAACAGACATACCACCATGACCTAAAATTAATGATAATGGAGGATATACTGTTCAACCTGTACCTACACCAACATTAATAAATATACTTAAAATTAATAATAATAAAGAAGGAATTAATAATCAAAAACTTATATTATTTATTCGAGGAAAAGATATATCAGGAGATCCTAATATTAAAGGAATTAATCAATTTCCAAATCCACCAATTATCACTGGTATAACTATAAAAAAAATCATAATAAATGCATGTGAAGTTACAATTCTATTATAAATTTGATCATTACCAATTAAACTACCAGGTATTCCTAATTCTAAACGAATAATTAAACTTATTGAAAATCCTAATATTCCTGATCATAAACCAAATATAAAATATAATATTCCAATATCTTTATGATTTGTTGATATTAATCATTTTATCATAACATAATTATTAATATTAAAGAAAAATTAATTCTTTTAAATAAATTTACAATTTATTACTTAAATCAGACATAATATTTTATTATTTTATTAGTTTAAAAAAAAACATTAAATTGCAAATTTAAAAATAATAAAAATTATAAAATTTATAAATAAATTTTTATATTATAAACTTTGAAAGTTTAAAGTTTATTTTAACTTAAAATTTTTTAATTAATTAAAATAAAAAATTACTATAAATAAATTTATAATTGAAAATAAATAAAAAATTAAATTAATTAAAAAATTTTTTTTATAAATTAATAATAAAAAATTATATTTAAAATTATCATTAAACAAAAATATATTATTAAATAATAATCGAATATAATAATATAAAAAAATTAACGAAAAAAAAATCATAATTATTAAAATAAAATAATTTGATTTTAAAGATAATTCTAAAATTGATAATCATTTAATTAAAAATCCAAAAAAAGGAGGTATACCTCCTAAAGAAAATAAAACTATGAAATTAAATTTTAAATTAAAAAAAAAAATCATTTTACTTAAATCATTTAAATAAATAAAATTTATTTTATTAAAAAAAAAAAAAATCCTAAAATTTAAAATTAAATAACTTACATAATAAATTATTCATAAATTCAATCTATAAATTAATAATATTATTATTCAACATAAATGATTAATTGAAGAATAAGCAAAAATAATTTTTAAATTAATAGAAATAAAAGATTTAAAAATTCTAATAATTAAAGAAATAATTAAAATAATTAAAAAAAAATTTATATTAAAAATATAAAATATAATTAATATTGGAATCAATTTTTGTCATCTTGATAAAATCAAACATCTAATTCAATTTAAATTTTTTATTAAATCAATATATCAAAAATGAAAAGGTGGTATTCCTAATTTAATAAAAATTATTAAATTTATTAATAAATTTCTAAATATAAATAAATTTATAAAATTTATAATAACAAAAAATAAAAAAATTGAAGAAGATATTGAATTAATTAAAAAATATTTTATAGATAAATCATATAAATTTAAATTATTTATAATAATAAATGTCAAAAATAAAATTAAATTTAATTCTATATTAATTCAAATTCTAAAATAAGAGTTTATAGAAAAACATAAAATAGGATTAATTAATAATAAAATAATTAAAAATAAATTATATTTTATTTTAAAAATTTATAAATTAATGTTTAATGCATAAAAATTTTTGAAATTTTTTGAAATAGTAAAATAAACTATTATTTATAAAATATTAAATTTTATTATTTAATAATAAAATTTGATTAATTAATAATCCAATTTTAATTATTAAAATTTTAAACAATAATAATTTATTATTTAAATTTATATTTATATATAAATAATATATATAATTATAAAATAATTTTTTTATTTTTTTTTTTTTATTAATTAAAATTTTTTTATAATTTTATAAAAATAGTTAAATTTTATACTTAATAATAAATTTATTTTATAAAATACTTCAATTATATAAATATACATTTTTCTTTTCAAAATGGTTTAAATTAATTGTATAAAAATATTATAATTTGTATATTTATTATAATGATGTAAATATTACTGATATTTTTATATTAATATTTTAAATTTTATATTAAATATTTTTATATTTTTCAATAAATACTTGTGTAATATAATTAAATTTTTTAATTTAAATACTTATAGGTCATTATTAATATAATTTTAATATATTAAAATAAGCATTTATTAATAAATATACCTTCCTCTTATATATTTATTTTAAAATAAAATTAATTAATTATTTTGTTAAATTTTATTATTTAATAATAAAATTTGATTAATTAATAATCCAATTTTAATTATTAAAATTTTAAACAATAATAATAATCAATTATAAAAATTATAAAAATAACAATTTTTAATTTAATTATAAAGATAAGCTAAAATTAAGCTTTTTGATTCATAATCAAAATATAAAATTATATTTTTCTTTATATAAAAATAAAAATTTAATATAAAGTGCCTGATATTAAAAAGGATTATTATGATATAATAAATTATGTTAATAAATAACCTTTATTT